TATCTAAGCGAATCCGGAACATACCATTGGGAAGCGATTCGGTAATTAAACCTTCATGAATCCATTTTTGTTCTTTCATTCCAGGTACAGCCTCCTTGAAGTATCAATTGATGGAGGAGGAACGATATTAGAAAACCCGCCTCTTTTCTTTTTTTTTTTACAAATAGGAAGTTTTGGATCCAATTCGGATATTAGAAGGATTACCATATATAACATAAAATTTCTCCGCCAATTCTTTCTAGTCGAGCCTCTCGGTCTGTCATTATACCTTGAGAAGTAGAAAGAATTACAATTCCGATCCCGCCTAAAATTCTAGGAATTCGTTGATAATTAGAATAGATTCGTAGACCAGGCCGACTGACTCGTTTTAAATTGAGAATATTTCTATAAGGTCTTTTCCTATTCCTTCTATGTCGTAGGGTTAAAACCAAAAAATCTTTTTTATTTTCTTGATGTTTTCTCACGTTTTCGATAAAACCTTCTCGTAAAAGGATTTTAACAATATTTTCGGTGATATTAGTAGATGCTATTCGAACCACTCTTTTTTTATCCAGATCAGCATTTCGTATAGAGGTTATTATGTCAGCAATAGTATCCCTGCCCATAATGAATTAAAATTCTTGGTGCTTCCAAATTTTGATATAATCAACATGCTTTATCTTGTTTTTTTTTTGCTTTTTTTTATGAATATGAATTCTTAAAGGCATATGCATGAGACACAATCCATTAATAAATTGAAATCCATTTATTAATTTTTTTTCAAATACCTTCCCCTAACCATATCACGATCTCATTTTATAACACCTCCGGAGCTAATGAAACTATTTTAGTAAAATTTAACTGTCTCAATTCCCGGGCAATTGCACCAAAAACCCTAGTTCCCTTTGGATTTCCTTCTTGATCAATGACAACCGCAGCATTGTCATCATATCGTATTATCATACCGTTATCGCGTTTGAATTCTTTACAGGTACGTACAATTACAGCTCTGACCACTTCTGATCTTGCTAGGGGCATATTTGGCACTGCTTCTTTGATCACAGCAACAATAACGTCACCGATATGAGCATATCGACGATTGCTAGCTCCTATGATTCGAATACACATTAATTCTCGAGCCCCGCTGTTATCCGCTACATTTAAAAAGGTCTGAGGTTGAATCATATCATTTTTTTTTTTTGAATCTATTCTTTCACTGCAAAGGGCGAAGAAAAAAGAAATATTGTTTGTCCAAACCTATGATTTTTTATCCTCAAGACCTATTTCCTTTGATTCTTCCCCTTTTATTTTTATCCCGAAATAATGAATTGAGTTCGTATAGGCATTTTAGACGATGCTATTGAAATAGCCTTTCTGGCTATATTTTCTGTTACTCCACTCATTTCATAAAGTATTCGACCTGGTTTAACAACAGCTACCCAATATTCAGGAGATCCTTTCCCTGAACCCATACGTGTTTCTGCGGGTCTTACTGTAACCGGTTTGTCTGGAAATATACGTACCCATATTTTTCCACCACGGCGTGCATTTCGTGTCATTGCTCGTCGACCTGCTTCAATTTGTCTAGATGTGATCCAAGCAGGTTCAAGTGCCTGAAGAGCATATTTACCGAAAGAAATATTATTACCTCGATAAGATATTCCCTTCATTCTTCCTCTATGTTGTTTACGGAATCTGGTTCTTTTGGGGTTATAGTCGATGGTTGTTCTGAATTCCATCTCTACTGCAGAACTGGACGTGAGAGTTTCTTCTCATCCAGCTCCTTGCGAATGAAAAAATATAAAATTTATCTATTATTCGTTTGTATATCTTCTTTTTTTAGATAACGAAACATGGTAATATTTCTATTTTAAATTTCAATGTTGTATGACCTTTTATTTTTCTAATGTTATTGTTATTATTGTTATAACGAATCTTTATTTTGTTTTGTCTTTTATTTTCTTCGATTAACCCAAATTTCTCAATCCAAGAAAATAAAGATTTCGCAGGCGAATATTTACTCTTTTCATCGCTATTTCAGTTGTAGGGTTAGCTCTTTATTTTTTTTTTTGCTTTCCCTATAAATGAATAGGAATAAATTCGTTTTTGGTTTGTTTCGCCATCCCGATAAATGAACCCGTTTTAAATAAATAAATTTGGATTCATAGGTTCCATCGTTCCCATCGCTTCTTATTTAATGCTTAGGTCTGATTTCTACAATGGAGCTCATAATGAAATTTTTTCTTGAGTCAATTTTATTAGTCTTTATTGGCTCGAAGCTCTTATTTTTTAATTTTATATTTCTAAATCGATTCGTTTAATTATGTATGAATCAGTATTAATGCTTTATTACACTGCCTTTTATGAGATGACTCATAGACCTTACATATTGGATGGAATTCTATATCATTAGGTATTTTTTTCTCTCTTTCTTTCACCCTTCCATTTATCTACATCTTTGTTCTTTCTTTCGCTTTACAACTTAGAATTCTATTTTTTTTTCTTTTATTTATGTAAAAAA